GAAAAACGGGATTAAGATTCAAAATACAAGTACAGTACGATAAATAAGAAGACAAACGGATAATTTTTTCATAGATTTTTTTTTGGTATCGTTTTGGCGGCATGGCCGAGCGGTAAGGCGGGGGACTGCAAATCCTTTTTCCCCAGTTCAAATCCGGGTGTCGCCTAATCACCAAAAGAATTGACATAACCTCTCCTGTTTTGCTGATATAATTTGGAAAATTTTTCCGGCGAAAGCAAACGCAGGAAACTGATAAATCTTGATAGTCCTTCCATTACTAACGGAGTGTCTACGTTTAGGGGCCGGGTTTGGAATTCGATTGGATAGAAGGACGGAAATCGAATTGCGTTTTTAGTTGCGGAAAGGACAGAAGATACTTTGTATACATATTCATCAAAGTCTTTGAGTACTCCGGTATTCAATCAATTCAATCAATATTAATTCGATTGAATGAGTAATTGGCTTTTACTTATATATAATATATACCTTTTTTCTTTTTTCGTTAACCTCTAGGCAAGAACATAATAAGGCGTCCTCCGATTGTTTCATAGAGACAATAAGGAGACGTTAAGGATTAGATCAAAATAAAATGGGAAAGAAATAGAGTATGGGCTAGGTAGTGATCTACCTTTCTTCTATTTTTTTATACTTACTTAATGAAGGGCAACAAAAGAAAGAATCTATTTTTCTTATTTCTACAAATTAATTTAATATAATTTCTTTGATACTTCCAAGGGGAGGGGGTCTCCGCATATTAAGCTTGTGCTTAATCTTTTCTGATTATACTAGAACTCTTCTAAGACCCCTACCTTATAAGTTAGAGTTGAATTTATTGGATTGTTTCATCAACGATCTTAGGTCAGAATTTTTGACTCTGCGCCAGTGATTCCACTATTATTTATTAGTGAACAATAATTCAAGAATTCCGTCATAGAGATAGGGGACATAATTCATATGGATATAGTAAATCTCGCTTGGGCTGCTTTAATGGTAGTCTTTACATTTTCCCTTTCACTCGTAGTATGGGGAAGAAGTGGACTCTAGAAGTATTACTAATTGTAATTGAGTTTAGGAATTAAACTTTATCAATTTTTTTTTTGTATAAATCGTTCAGTTCTGAAAAGCTTTTTTTAGTTGAAATTTCACTATTTCAACACTATTTCAATTTAAAATTCAATTTTTAAATTGAAATAGAAATAAAAAAACATCTGCATTTCAAAATTTTCTTGGGTTTAGTGTTGTAATATAGTTTTTGAATAATATATATGAAGAATACTCTTTCAATTTAACAAATATTTCAATTATTTCCGTGTTTGTATTTCGAAAGTAAAAAGAATAAAAAGTAAAAGAAATACAAATGGTAGTAAATTTATTCCAACGAAATTCTTGATCAATTTTCTATTTCGATGAACCCGCTCTTACTAAAATTAGATATGGACCGTGAGGAAGAGTTGAACTTTTTTATTATTCAAAGAGAAAATAGTTCTGTTATTACATTACGTAGATACACATTTTCTATCGGAAACAGACATAGTAGTTCTCTAACGAGATACTACTACACAGACTAAAATAATGTCTTGGGCGAGTCACATATTGCGCATTTCCCGTTTGTTTTAATATTTTGCAAATTTTATTTATGTTGTATTTGTTTTATTGAACTCACTGTTCAAACGTTAAAAGAGGTTTACTAACCCCCCCTTTTTTCGAAATCCGAAGGAGTTTCCATAGATCATCTGTCAACTGATCGATCAATGACTTCTTTGTCAGAATGCTAGTAAAAAGATTACTTTTTTCTTTTATTATACCCATCAAAGAGGCCCTTGATTCTTTTGATCAGGATTCATATTGAAAATAATCAGCAATACAGGAATTAGAATCGTACGAGTCGCTTTTCGATTATTTCAAATTGATTGAAATCAACACAAATTAAATACAAAACAGATGGATAAAGCAAAGAAATAGAATTGGGGGGCGCTATATACATTATATATAATATGTAATTGATATCCATATATATATACCGATATATAGAAATATGACGATACTGTTGTAGATTGATCTCTATTAAATTAACCCGGATTACAATACACCTTATATACACTACAATAACAATAGTAGATAGTATGGTAGAAAGAAATATCTGAATCTTTCTACCATACTATCGTATTTCATAGAATACGGCGAATTCTAGTCTGCCCGGTTCATTTAAGACGCGAAATTTGAATCCCTTTCTTCTCTTCAATTATTGATAAGAACTAAAAAGTAAAGTTGAATTCAAATTAATCACCTTGGCTGACTGTTTTTACGTATATTATAAGTAAAAAAGCGGTAGGAACTAGAATAAACAGTGCAGTAGCAATAAATGCGAGAATATTTACTTCCATAATCTCATTGTTTCGTTTTTCTTTAATTTGCAATAACTCGGGAGTTAATCCCATAGAGATAATAAATCTTTCGCTTGTAAATTCAACGGGATGAATTACATCTCGATGATATCGAATCGGATCAGATCAATATCATGAATAACAATATCTGCACTATCAAATCAATTCATGGTCAAGAATTGAATAGTATAACATAGGAAGATCTTTTATCCATACCGAACTCCAAATTTTATTCCTGATCCAACCAATAATTCCTTTCTTTTTTATTTATCATTCTTTTTTATTCTTTCTTTTATATAACCTACTGCCCTCTTTGTCCAACCATCTGATGAAGTATCATTGAACCGCCCTTACACTTACCATTGATTCTAAACAACCCTCAATAAACAATAGAATCTAAATAAAAAAAAAGAAAGGAGTTAAGTTCGAAACTTCTTTTTTTTTACAGATCTAATCTTCTTGGAAAACAAAAGAAGGATGATACAGACGAGTACAAGTTTCGGTATAAAAAATCTAATATTCCATCAAATTAACTGTTTGTTTTTATTATTTTTATTGTTATCTAAAAATTTCAAAAGTTTGTTCTTTCAAGGAAACCCCCTAAGAAAAAAGCGATCCCTGAAAGTATTCTATTACAATAACTATGTTAAAGTTATTTTATATCGTGCAAATTCCATTTATATATGTACTTCCGGGAAACATAGAGTACTCTATTCGACAGAGTAGCAGTAACCGAAAAAGCCATACTCAGTACAGTATGGTATCTCTTGGAATCCCGAATCTGATTCTACCAATAATTATCCTAATTCACATATGTCTATCTCCCATCAATCGAATTAGTACTAGTCAAAGAAATGGAAATTACCCGATTGATGATAAATGTGAAATAAAAAAGAAAAAAATAAAGAAGAGGGATTGCCGTTGGGAAGGAAATTCTAGTTACTTTAATACAAAAAAAATCTTTCACAAAAAATCGAGAGCAGAGTTGATATATTTTTTTATTGGATCCGTCGGGACTGACGGGGCTCGAACCCGCAGCTTCCGCCTTGACAGGGCGGTGCTCTGACCAATTGAACTACAATCCCAAGTAAATACCATAATAAAATAAAGTATTATGTATACATATTTTTATGATTTTATTCTAACCCCTTCCATTTTGAATTTAGATTCAAATTGGCGTGTTGTAACAGAGCCGTGAGTGATATATATGATACCCATATGAGTATGCGCTTGCGCTTTAGTGAGACCGACCTGGATTACTAGTAACCCTTTCCTTATTGCCAAATAAATGGGATAATTTTTCTTTCAATGAAAAGGGTTTTTTTCTTTATCCCTTTCCTTAGATTGTATTTTATACTTATAGATCCTTATAAGAATAAAGACCATTATCATATCAAGATCCTAATTAGTTGGAAAAATAGAGTAACTATAGTAAATAAAGAGTGCTATAGATATAGCAGAGAAGCAAATTTCTCTTCCGTATTGGGGAGGGGGGGATCGGGCATTTCTGAAGAGCACAAAATGGGTTATATGATACCATTTCGTGGTAGATCGGCGAATTTTTGGGCCGAGCTGGATTTGAACCAGCGTAGACATATTGCCAACGAATTTACAGTCCGTCCCCATTAACCGCTCGGGCATCGACCCAGGAAAAATAAATTCCAGGCTTATTGATAATCCATGATCAACTTCCTTTCGTAGTACCCTACCCCCAGGGGAAGTCGAATCCCCGCTGCCTCCTTGAAAGAGAGATGTCCTGGACCACTAGACGATGGGGGCATACCATACTTGAACGGCCGCCCTGATACTATGCAGATAGTATGCATAATTTTTTAAAATTGTCAATATAATGGAATGGGATGGTATGGTATGACTCGATACGGAGGATCTTTCTATCTTTCACGATTCTATAGCATTTTTTCCGCCAATAAATTAGTTCATAATTTAGTTCAGAGGCTGCGCCAAATTTCTTTATCAATCATTCAATGAAATATGTTGGATCTCTGTTAAATTAGTAGGTACGTGTAGCAATTAAATAAATTTCGTTATGATGTCAATTAGGATCGGAAAAAATTCATTGTATTGCTATTTATCAAATCCAATATCAATAAACCGTTTTATTTTACCTATATTCACTAGTATATCCTTCCCTAGAATTTTATTTACCGCACAAGTAAAATTTTTAATTTCTGAACGAACCGCTATACGTATAAGATATAGACTTATTATAATCTATGTACATAGATTATAATAAGTCTATATACTAAACTCATAGTGGCTAGTAATTCGTGACTTTATTCAGTAATTGAATCAAACAAGCCCTTTTAACTCAGTGGTAGAGTAACGCCATGGTAAGGCGTAAGTCATCGGTTCAAATCCGATAAGGGGCTTTGGTTTTTTCATAAATCAAAAAACTCCGGCGGTAATATTCCTGTTTTAAGTGCGAATAAAGTTATTGTGGATATTTGTAATAAAAATAAAAAAGTAACAAATTGTATAATGTAATATACGTATAATTTAATATCATTATATAAATTATAACATACTAATAAATTAGAGTCTAAATTATAGTTATAGTTATAAATTTGCTAATCTTATTATAATGAATTATAAATT